CTAACGGGTCTTTCTCTTTGGTTCAATAAAATTTACTTAGGGAATCTACAACTAGGCCATATACGATATAGAGTAATAGCAAAAAAATTACGATATTAGATAGGTGTAAAAAAGGAAAGAGATCGAAAAGATCTTTTTCCTAAAGTTCTCTTTCGTCCACTTAATATCATACCTCTCCTCAACCAATATTCGATTTCTATCGCATTATTCAATAGTTCAAGTTCAATATTCAAATAAAAAAAGAATTAGAATATTCAATATGAATGCCTGTATTTAGGACGTGTGATTAAATATTAAATAAAAGAATTAAATATAAAATAAAAAAAAAAGGGCGAAGAATTCCCATTTCAGTTGTTTTATTCAACGATTGACCAAACGAAAATTGTAATACAATAAATAAAAATAACAAATTGTATGAACTTAGATCAATCAAATAATAATATTTCTATGCAATGATTTGGACTAACCAATTTGTCCATTTAGATTGGATACATTGGAATAATGATAAAGAAAAAAAAAAAAAAGAATTTACACAAAAACCTAATTCATAAAAAATGGGTTGGTTTGGAGAGGGTAGGTATATGTAATTGAATGGCTATAAACTATAAATAAGTCAACTCTTGTAGATATTTCGATAATTGATTCTCGAATCCGATTGAATCTAAGAGGAATGCTTGGTTTACGTTATGGAAGAAAGACACGTATATGTGATATTAGATATTGACGGATTCTATATGAACTAAAGAGATATTTTATTTGCCACCCGCCTCCTATGAATTTTGGCAGGGATTCTAATAACAATAGAAGCCCTTCCCTTTCCATCTCCTTGTGACTGTGAATTGACTAAATAAATAGATGAAATTCAGATAAAGGGTGGACGAAAATAAGAGTTCGGAACCAAGAAATGGAAGATCGAAAGTCGTCTGGATTCACAAAGATTCTGTGGATAGAAACAGAAACTAAAAAAAATAGCTTGAATTATGCACTAATACTATTACTTCATAATTTAACTCGAAGTTCTTAGTTACTTCGAAATGCTAGCGACGGAATTATTAAGTCATAATTCGTTGGTTGATTGTATCATTAACCATTTCTTTTTTTGGTACGAGGGAACTTATCATGAATCCACTGATTTCTGCCGCTTCCGTTATTGCTGCTGGGTTGGCTGTAGGGCTTGCTTCTATTGGGCCCGGAGTTGGGCAAGGGACTGCTGCGGGTCAAGCTGTAGAGGGTATCGCGAGACAGCCTGAGGCAGAGGGAAAAATACGAGGTACTCTATTGCTTAGTCTAGCTTTTATGGAAGCTTTAACAATTTATGGACTGGTTGTAGCATTAGCGCTTTTGTTTGCGAATCCTTTTGTTTAATATGAAAAATCCCTATTTTATTGCCTTGAACTAATTATTTCCTTTTTCTAATTCTATTAAGATTTCACTCCTACACTTACTTATTCGTTGACAAAATAACCTGTGGGAAGGTTTGATTTGTGGATGAGAGATTAGTATACCCATTCCCTTTCATCCTTCCCCTTCGGAGTCCAGGGGAAACTAAGGATTGCCACAAGGGGGATAGTTCACATAAATCAAATACTTTTTTTAATTTAAAATAGGAAATAAATAAAAAAGAGGGGCGAAGTGATACAAAAAGAACTCTATTCGATTTTTTAGTCTATCTATTTAGTCTATAGGAGATCATATGAAAAATGTAACCGATTCTTTCGTTTCTTTGGGCTATTGGCCATCTGCCGGGAGTTTCGGGTTTAATACCGATATTTTTTCAACAAATCTAATAAATCTAAGTGTAGTGCTTGGTGTATTGATCTTTTTTGGAAAGGGAGTGTGTGCGGGTTGTTTATTTCAAGAATATGTTGGATCCACCCAGCTGTACCTTTTTCGTTATAACTAGAAAGGTGCACGATCTCACGAATGACTTCGGAATAAATTAAGAGATTATGGATAAGAACCATAGCATTTCGTGATTCATTGGTAATTTTTTTTTGATTCTCTATCAACCAATAATGTGTGGCCATTAATATGAATATGGTTAAAGCAAACTGTTTGAAGTCTAGACGCGGCGCGGTACTCTTTCACCCTCTATGTTAATATGGAGATGGTTCAAAATGAATATTTTATGGATAGAGAACACTCCTATTCATAAATCATAAAATGGGTATTTCCCCCTTTTATCCAATGCTGAATCGACGACCTATGTAGAAGTAAGAAGAGTTTTTTGGATTTGAAGAAAAAAAAGAAACAACTTTGTTGACAATTACATATTTTTGTCAGAAGAGTCCTCTGAATATTTTGATTTGGCATTTGTTTATATATTTTTTTGCATATGAAAATATGAACAAACAAAGATGAAAATATGAACAAACAAAGAAGAGAGGATAGGCTCATTACATTTATAAATATAAAAAGATATTAGAATTTTTCTTAAGTAATTGAGTAGGAGAGCCAAATGAGTCGAAAGATTCATGTTTGGTTCGGGAAGGGATTATGG